AGGAGAGGTTGGTTTGAGGTAGGCATTGAAATTCATAATTATTTTTGGAATTGATAGAGGTTGGTTTCAGATCTAGGGGGATGGCTGTCTAAGGAAAATTGAATCATTAAAGTAGTAGGTTTGTATCAAGTGGCGGAGAAATTAGGTTAAATCGTTGAGGTCTGAAAGTTTGTTGGTGTCCTCTAGTGGTATCAACATAGGCTTAGTCTCAGTTGTGTCAGTTGTGCACTCGTTCTTGTTTTTGGGGTTTGGCAAGATATTAATAGTTGCATGAGGCGCTAGGATTTAACGGGGGGAGGGGGGGGTTTGGTAAGCCTATCAACTTAGTGGGAGTGGGTGCGTGTTGCGTACACGTTGCGTACACGTTGCGTACACGTTGCGTACACGTTGCGTACACGTTGCGTACACGTTGCGTACACGTTGCGTACACGTTGCGTACACGTTGCGTACACGTTGCGTACACGTTGCGTACACGTTGCGTACACGTTGCGTACACGTTGCGTACACGTTGCGTGTAAGATCTAATGTCCTGTAACCATTGACTGAATAACACCCCACGTGTGGGTTAAAGCCTAGAGGAAACATAAACTTCACCTCCATTGGATATCTCTTTCATGCCGCACTAATTCTTATGTCCTGAACCATTGACTTTATTCACCCCTTGATTCCGATGTCCTCCCCCGCATAGGCTTAACTATAAGCTCAGCTACAAGTTATTTGACTGTGTTAAGGCCTCTGACGGCCATAGGTGAGTCCAAGCATACCCCTAAAAATTAAAGATACCAAAGGCATGACACCACAGTTATGTGTCGGCATGGGCTGATTAGTCACTAACCCATCGAGATGTCTTATTTAAGAGGAAAGAATAGGCGATTTTAGGTGAGATGGCCCTGAAGAAAGAACCAGATGTCGTTTACTCCCCAGGTTTAGAAACCCCCACGGTCCATGGGCCCGGGGCGAGAAGAGGGATCCTTCTCGCAAGGGTTGCTGGTTTCACGTGAGTTGGTAGTCAAGAAATAACCTATTGGAGGTGATATGCGTGTTGTCTGGAATTGATTTGACTTAATGTGGTATGTACGATCAATCATTATATGTACTATGTAAGATCAAACATTGGATTTGGTAGAGAATATTCCTGTTGTTAATAATGTTATGTACGACTTCAATTCATGTATCATGTAATATCATGGTTTTATTGTACTAGCTTATAAGCATGGGGTAAATCATTAATGCACTATTATACATATTATGTATTACATGATGTATGTACTGGTCAATATTATGCACGAATAACATAGGGCGGGTGGTGCGTGGGTTGATACTGGGGAGTTACAGGGGATTGGTATGATTCCATTCATATGTAGGTCCAAGGAATAGTTTAAGTAGAATTTCAGCTTTGGGTGCTGATGGTGGAACTTGGAGTTTCTTCCTTGAGTCTGTGGGGGAGTGTTGTTCCCCTTTTCTGGTTTACAAGACCAGGGTAATGCGATATACTACATAGACTCTTCATTTTAATAGATGGTTTTCTGCGATGCTTGCAAGTGGTATTAAGACTAGGATAATTAGGAAGTATAGGATGGAGGCTAGTTGTCCAATGATAATGAACGGGTGTTCAACAGGTTGACCTCCAATTCAGGTTAGTGTGAGAAGGTCTGCTACTAGGAGTCAGAATAGGCATTGGCTTAGGGGTCGGAATGTCATGCTGCGTTGTTTTGATGTGTGGAGTAGTGGGATTACAGCTAGGACAAGAATAGATAGTACTAAGGCTACTACTCCGCCAAGTTTGTTTGGAATTGAGCGTAGAATTGCGTACGCAAATAGGAAGTATCACTCTGGTTTAATGTGGGGTGGGGTGTTAAGTGGGTTGGCTGGGGTGTAGTTGTCTGGGTCGCCGAGTAGGTCGGGGGCGAATAGGACTAGGGACAGTAGTGCTATCAGTATTAGTACGAGGCCTAGGATATCTTTAATGGTGTAGTAGGGGTGGAATGGAATTATATCCATGTCGGATGGGATTCCGGTTGGATTGTTTGAGCCCGTTTCGTGGAGGAAAAGCAGGTGGACTATGACTATGGCTGAGATGATAAAGGGGAGCAGGAAATGTAGGGCGAAAAATCGGGTGAGTGTGGCTTTGTCGACTGAGAATCCTCCTCAGACTCATTCTACGAGGGTTGTTCCAATATATGGAATGGCTGAGAGGAGGTTTGTGATGACTGTTGCTCCTCAGAAGGATATTTGGCCTCATGGAAGTACGTAACCTATGAATGCTGTGGCTATGACGGCAAAGAGGAGAATAATTCCAATGTTTCATGTTTCTGAGAATGTATAGGAGCCGTAATAGATCCCCCGCCCTACGTGCAGGAATAGGCAAATAAAGAACATGGAGGCTCCGTTGGCATGGAGGTAGCGTAGGATTCAGCCGTAATTGACGTCTCGGCAAATATGGGTTACGGAGTAGAAGGCAGTGGCGGTGTCTGATGTGTAGTGTATGGCTAGGAAAAGGCCTGTGAGGATTTGTACGGCTAGACAGACTCCTAGCAGAGACCCGAAGTTTCATCAGGAAGAGATGCTTGATGGGGCTGGTAGGTCGATGAATGAGTCGTTGATAATTTTGAATAGTGGGTGGGATTTGCGAATGTTGGTCATTGGTGTTCTTATAGTTGAAATACAACGATGATTTTTCATGTCATTGGTCGTGGTTAGATTCCATGTGAGAATAATGATGACATATATTGTATTCATTTTAAGTACTATTTTTGTTGTTAGTTTTGTTGGGTTTTCTTCTAAGCCGTCGCCTATTTATGGAGGGGTTGGGTTAATTGTTAGTGGTGGGGTTGGGTGTGGTATTGTAATAAGTTTCGGTGGGTCTTTTCTAGGGTTGATGGTGTTTTTGATTTATTTAGGGGGGATGCTGGTCGTGTTTGGTTATACTACTGCTATGGCTACGGAGCAGTATCCTGAAGTGTGGGTCTCTAATAAGGTTGTAATGGGGGCCTTTATTTCTGGCTTAGTCGTTGAGATCGTGTTTGTTTTATGTGTATTGAATAGCGAGGAGTTAAAGGGTCTGTTTGAGTTAAATGGTATGGGGGATTGGGTTATTTATAGTGTTGAGGATTCTGGGGTGTTTAGTAAGGAGGTGATGGGTGTGGCTGCCCTCTACAGTTATGGAGTGTGATTGGTGGTTGTCACTGGATGGTCTTTACTTATGGGGGTAGTTGTTGTCTTAGAGGTTACTCGTGGAGGCTAAGTATGATCAGACTCAGTGTTAGTGTTAGGAGGAAAGAGAGGAAATATAGTTTAATTTGTCCTTTTTGGCTTGATACTAGGGTGGAGGTTTTCATTTGGATTAGGGAGATTGATTTGGGTAGGGCACTTTCTATTCAGGTGAGGTCTAGTAGTAGGGAGGCTGTTTTTTGGCTAAGGGATAGGTTTATTATGGGTATGAGGCGGTGTATTACGGTCGGGAAATACCCTAGTATATTGGAGAATTTAAATGGGGCTGAAGGGTGTTTAAATTTTAGGTTTTGTGTTGCTAGGCTTAGGTCCATAGCAATGGTGAAGCCTAGGATTGTTACAGCTAGAGCAGTTATTTTTAGGTATCATGGTATAGTTATTTGGGGCACGGTCATAGGGGGGATAGTGTTAGCGATGAAGAAACCGGCGAAGATACTTCCGATTAAGAGGCGTTTGATGGAGTTTATTAGATAGGGGTTATTTTCGTTGATTAGAATGAGTGTGGGAAATCGGGGTTGACCTAGGAGTGCGAAGAAGACAATTCGGGTGCTGTATACGGCTGTTAGGGAGGTGGCAACTAGGGTAATTAGAAGGGCTCAGGCGTTGGTATAGGACGTGTTTGCTGACTCAATGATTAGGTCTTTAGAGTAGAAACCTGTTAGGAAGGGTATTCCTGTTAGTGCCAGGCTGCCTACGGTTAAGGCGGTGGTGGTGAAGGGAAGAGTGTTGTATAGGCCTCCTATTTTTCGAATGTCTTGTTCGTCCCCTAGGCTGTGGATAATGGATCCGGAGCATAGGAATAATATGGCTTTGAAGAATGCGTGGGTGCAAATGTGAAGGAATGCCAGGTGAGGTTGGTTGATGCCAATTGTCACTATTATGAGGCCTAGTTGGCTGGAGGTGGAGAAGGCTACAATTTTTTTGATGTCATTTTGGGTTAGAGCGCAGATTGCTGTAAATAGGGTGGTGATGGCTCCTAGGCATAGTACTACGGATTGGATGGTTTTGTTGTTTTCGATTAATGGGTAGAATCGAATGAGTAGGAATACTCCTGCTACAACTATTGTGCTAGAATGGAGTAAGGCCGAGACAGGGGTTGGGCCCTCTATGGCCGATGGTAGTCATGGGTGGAGGCCGAATTGGGCTGATTTTCCCGTTGCGGCGAGGACGAGTCCCGCCAGGGGTAGGTCGGTGTTGTTTAGGTCGAGTGAGAAGATTTGTTGTAGGTCTCATGTGTTGGTATTAAAGAGGAATCAGGCCATGGCCATTAGGAAGCCGACATCTCCGATTCGGTTATAGAGGATGGCCTGCAGAGCCGCGGTATTAGCGTCTGCTCGTCCGTATCATCATCCGATGAGGAGGAACGATATAATGCCTACGCCTTCTCATCCGATGAAGAGCTGGAAAAGGTTGTTGGCGGTGACTAGGATAAGTATTGTAATGAGAAATATGAGTAGGTACTTGAAGAATCGGTCGATATAGGGGTCTAGGTGTATGTACCACAGGGAGAATTCCATGATTGATCATGTGACGAACAGTGCTACGGGCATGAAGATTATGGAGAAGTAGTCTAGTTTGAAGCTTATTGAGATTTTTAGGGTTTGGATAGACATTCAGTGTCAGTTTATTAGGATTACTTCCTGTCCTGATTGAATGAATATTATCGTTGGAATAAGGCTGATTATGAATGCTCAGACGATGGTTGTTTTCACGTAGTGTGGGTAGGTGTTGGTTTTGTGGAGATTGAGGGTAGCCGTGATGATCGGGGTTGTTAAAATTAACAGGGAGATTAGGATTAAGGGGGTAAATAGGTTTATTACTTTTATTTGGAGTTGCACCAATTTTTTGGCTCCTAAGGCCAACGGATAACTACTATCCTTTAAAAGTGTAAGAAAGCCGTGCTGTTAGGCACGGGGGCATGAGTTAGCAGTTCTTGCATACTTTCTTGGTAAATAAGAATTTTCATATTCTATTGTTAGATTCACAATCTAATGTTTTAGTTTAAACTATATTTACAGTACAGGGTTCCTAGAATAATTTTAGGATTAATTGATAGGAGGAGTAGAGGTGTGAGGTGTATGGTTATGAGGGTATTTTCTCGTGTGAAGGAGGGGATGAGATTGTTAATGTGGTACGTGTACTTGCCTCGCTGGGTTGTGATAAGTATATATAGGGAGTACAGAGCTGTAATAACAATGTTAGTCCCTATAAGGATAATGGATATGGAAGATCAGGAGAATGTTGATATTACTACAAATAGTTCTCCGATCAGATTAATCGTTGGGGGGAGGGCTAAGTTGGTAAGACTTGCTAGAAGTCATCAGGCTGCTATTAATGGTAGAATAGTTTGCAGGCCGCGGGCCAGGATCATGGTACGGCTATGAATGCGCTCATAATTCGAGTTTGCTAGACAGAATAGTATTGAGGATGTGAGACCATGTGCGATTATTAGGGCTGTTGCTCCTATGTAGCTTCATGGTGTTTGGATGAGGATGGCCACAATTACCAGTGCTATGTGGCTAACAGAGGAGTATGCAATGAGGGATTTTAGGTCCGTTTGACGTAAGCAGATGGAGCTAGTTATGATTATTCCTCATAGGGACAGGATTAGGAATGGGTACGCTATGAAGTCTGTGACGGGGTTTAGCAGTATTGTGATTCGTAGTATGCCATAGCCTCCTAGTTTTAGGAGGACAGCGGCTAAAACTATAGATCCGGCGATTGGTGCTTCTACGTGTGCTTTTGGTAGTCAAAGGTGTAGGCCGTAGAGTGGTATTTTTACTATGAATGCCATTATGCATGCTAGTCAAAGGAAAGCATTACTTCAGGAGGGGGATAGGGGTTGGAGTCAATATGTTGATAATAAGAAGTTTAAGGTCCCTGTGATGTTTTGGATATAGATTAATGCTACTAGGAGGGGGAGGGATCCTACTAGTGTATAAAAAAGGAAGTAGAGTCCTGCGTTCAGTCGTTCCGTTTGATTTCCTCATCGAGTGATAATAATAAGGGTGGGTAGGAGTGTGGCTTCAAAGAGAATGTAAAATAAGATCAATTCAGTGGCGGTGAATGTTATGATTAGGAACACTTGTAGAAGGATCAGTATCGTTATGAACAGTTTCTTTTGGTTTAGTGATTCGTTGGCTAAGTGGTGCTGGCTGGCGATTAATATGAGTGGTAGGAGTCAGGTGGTTAGTATAAGCAAGGGTGTTGAGAGGGAGTCGGAGAAAAATACTAAAGAGGAGTTTAGGCTGTTGTCGGTGAATTGGTTTAGTATTGGTAGGCTTAGTAGGCTGATTATCAGGCTATATACTGTAGGGTTAATTCAGATTATGGTATGTTTCGATAGTCATACCAGGGGGATTAGCATGGTTGTGGGGAGGATGATTTTTAGCATTGTAGTAGGTTGAGGTTTTGTACGTGGTCAATGCCGTAGGTGTTGGACACTATGACGAGTAGGGACAAACCTAGGGCGGCTTCACAAGCCGCAAAGACTAGTAGGACGATTGGTATTATGCTTGAGGTGGTGAGGTGTGTGTTTAGGATCATTACTGCTACTATAACAAATATAGATAGTATCATGCCCTCTAGGCATAGGAGCGAGGATATCAGGTGGGATCGATATAGTAGTAGACCCAGCAAGGAAATTGTGAAGGCTAGTAGAGTGTTGGTATAGATTAAGGCCACTTGATAATTATGAGTATGTTCATAATTTAATGAGTCGAAATCATTTGTTTTACTTAAACTAATTATCATTATTCGGTTCATTCTAATCCTTTTTGAGATCATTCATAGGCTAGGCTGATGGCTAGCAGGGAGATTAGGAGTAGGGCTGTGGTGAGTATAACTTCTAGGTTGTTAGCTTGGGATGCTCATGGTAGGGGTAGGAGTAGGGCGATTTCTAGGTCGAATAGTAGGAATGTAATAGCTACTAGGAAAAATTTTATGGAAAAAGGTAGACGGGCAGATCCTATGGGGTCAAATCCACATTCGTAGGGGCTTGATTTTTCTGAGTACACGTTGGTTTGTGGGAGTCAAAATGCGATGGTTACGAGCAGTAGGGCTAGGAAGGTGTTTGTTAGAAGGGTTAATATAAAGTTTATTATTCTTTTTCGGGGTTTACCGAAACTGATTGATTGGAAGTCAATTGTACTGTTTAATACTAAAAGAATAAGATCCTCATCAATAGATAGATACGTACAGGAATAGTCATACGACGTCTACAAAGTGTCAGTACCAAGCAGCGGCTTCAAATCCGAAATGGTGTTTAGATGTGAAGTGAAATTTTAGTTGACGTAGAAAGCACACGATAAGGAAAGTCGAGCCGATGATGACGTGTAGGCCGTGGAATCCAGTGGCTATAAAAAATGTTGAGCCGTATACTCCGTCCGCGATTGTGAAAGAGGTTTCGTGGTACTCTGAGGCTTGTAGGAGAGTGAAGTAGAGTCCTAGGAAAATAGTAATGAACAGGGCTTGGAGCATGTGGTTACGATTTCCTTCTATTAGGCTGTGGTGGGCCCAGGTAATAGATACCCCCGAGGCTAATAGGACTGATGTGTTGAGGAGAGGGACTTCTAGGGGGTTTAGAGGGTGAATGCCTGTGGGTGGTCAGCATCCTCCTAGTTCAGGAGTAGGGGCTAGGCTTGAGTGGTAGAAGGCCCAGAAAAACCCTGAAAAGAAGAAAACTTCTGAGACGATAAATAAAATTATTCCATATCGGAGACCTTTCTGTACGATTGGGGTGTGGTGTCCTTGAAAGGTACTTTCTCGAATGATGTCTCGCCATCACTGGTACATAGTTAGTATGTTAGCCAGCAGGCCGAGGGTTAGTAGTAGTGTGGAATTAAAGTGGAATCACATTACTAGGCCGGATGTTAGGAGGAGGGCAGACAGGGCTCCTGTGAGCGGCCAAGGGCTTGGGTTAACTATATGATACGCGTGGGTCTGGTGGGTCATTAGGTATTGTCGTGTAGGTAGAGGCTAACCAGCAGCGTGAATACATAGGCCTGGATTAGGGCGACGGCGAATTCTAGGATTGTTAGTAGCACAAGGATGATAAATGTGATGAAGGCGGTGGCTGTACTGATGCTTAGTAGAGCTAGTGTGGCGCCTCCAATTAGGTGGATTAGGAGATGTCCGGCAGTAATATTGGCTGTTAGCCGTACGGCTAGAGCTATAGGTTGAATAAACAGGCTGATGGTCTCGATGATCACCAGTATGGGGATTAAGGGTAAGGGGGTTCCCTGCGGTAGAAAGTGGGCTAGGGAAGCTTTTGTCTTGTGGCGGAAGCCTAGAATCACAGTTCCTGCTCATAGGGGGATAGCCATGCCCAGGTTTATAGATAGTTGTGTAGTTGGTGTGAAGGAGTGGGGGAGAAGTCCTAACAGGTTTGTTGAGCCGATGAATAGGATGAGGGATATAAGCATTAGCGCTCAGGTTTGGCCTTTAGGGTTGTGGATAGCCATTATTTGTTTTGATGTTATATGGATTAATCATTGTTGGATGGCGACGAGGCGATTACTAATCAGTCGGTTTGTTGAGGGGAAGAGAATTGTGGGAAATATAATAATTAAGATAACAATGGGAAGGCCCATTATCGTTGGGGTAATGAAAGAGGCGAATAGATTTTCGTTCATTTGGTTTCTCAGGGGGTGGTGTGTTTTGATGATTTGACTTCTAGGGGTTCCGGGTTTGGGTGGAAGGAGTGCTTTGAAACTTTTAGCTGTATTATGATAAATAAGGTGAGGATTATAGAGAAAATAGTGACGAGTCATGTGGATGTGTCTAGTTGTGGCATTTCATTAAGGAGGGGGCTGGTCCTCAGTCTTTAACTTAAAAGGTTAACGCTAGTTTAGCTTCTTAATGACTTTATACTATTGATGATGATCATTTTTCAAAGTGTTTAAGTGGAACTAGTTCAAGGACGATTGGCATGAAGCTGTGGTTTGATCCACAAATTTCTGAGCATTGGCCGTAATAGAGGCCGGGTCGAGTGGATAGGAGGGTTGTTTGGTTTAGGCGTCCTGGAATGGCATCTGTTTTTAGGCCGAGAGAAGGTACGGCTCATGAGTGTAGGACGTCTTCAGATGAGATTAGCATGCGAATAGTCATTTCTATAGGCAATACGACTCGATTGTCTACTTCTAGTAGGCGGAGTTCACCTGGTTTCAGATCAGATGTAGGGATCATATATGAGTCGAAACTGAGATCCTCGTAGTCTGTATATTCATAGCTTCAATATCATTGATGTCCTATGGTCTTGACGGTCAGGGATGGGTTGTTAATTTCATCTATCATATACAGGATTCGTAGGGATGGGAGGGCAATTATGATAAGGATGATGGCTGGTAAGATAGTTCAAATCGTCTCTACTTCTTGTGCGTCTATTGTACTGGTATGGGTCAGGCTGGTTGTTAGTATGAGTGAAATAATGTATAGTACTAGAGAGCTGATCAGGAAAACGATCATTAGGGTGTGGTCGTGGAAGTGCAGAAGTTCTTCTATAATGGGTGATGTGGCATCTTGGAAGCCTAGTTGAAAGGGGTACGCCATAGAGATATAAAGGGGTTTAACCTATAATTTAACTTTGACAAAGTTATGTAAATTTTACTAATATCTCTCTGGTGGAGAAAGACATAATGGATATGATGTTGGCTTGAAACCAATATGAGGGGGTTCGATTCCTTCCTTTCTTATTTTGGGTTCACGTAGGTAGGCTCTTCGAATGTGTGGTAGGGTGGAGGACATCCGTGCATTCATTCGAGGTTGGTTGTTGTGAGCTCAACTGTTGATACTTCTCGTTTCGATGCGAAAGCCTCTCATACCATAAAGACCATTAGGATTACTGCTGTAAGTGAGATGAAGGATCCTATAGAAGATACTGTGTTTCATGTTGTATAGGCGTCTGGGTAGTCGGAGTATCGTCGGGGCATTCCAGACAGGCCTAGGAAATGTTGAGGGAAGAAAGTCATATTTACTCCTACGAACATGATGAGGAAGTGGATTTTTGCTCAGGTTGAGTCTAGTGTATAGCCCGTGAATAGTGGGAATCAGTGGACGAAGCCGCCTATAATAGCAAATACGGCTCCTATAGATAGGACATAGTGGAAGTGGGCTACGACATAGTATGTGTCGTGGAGTACAATGTCCAGTGATGAGTTGGCTAGTACAATTCCGGTTAGGCCCCCCACAGTGAACAGAAAGATGAAGCCCAGGGCTCATAGTATAGCTGGCGATCATTTGATGTTTCCTCCATGCAGGGTTGCTAGTCAACTAAAGACTTTTACTCCGGTGGGAATAGCAATGATTATGGTGGCTGAGGTGAAGTAGGCTCGTGTGTCAACGTCTAGGCCGACTGTGAATATGTGATGGGCCCATACGATGAAGCCGAGGAAGCCGATTGATATCATAGCTCAAACCATGCCCATGTAGCCGAAGGGTTCTTTTTTGCCTGAGTAGTAAGTGACAATGTGAGAGATAATCCCAAACCCAGGTAGAATAAGGATATATACTTCGGGGTGGCCGAAGAATCAGAACAGGTGTTGATACAGGATGGGATCTCCCCCTCCCGCAGGGTCAAAGAAAGTGGTGTTTAGGTTACGGTCGGTTAATAGTATTGTAATCCCGGCGGCCAGGACGGGAAGGGACAGGAGAAGAAGCACAGCCGTGATTAGGACAGATCATACAAAGAGCGGTGTTTGGTATTGAGAGAGGGCAGGGGGTTTCATGTTAATAATTGTGGTAATAAAATTAATTGCTCCTAGAATAGAGGACACCCCCGCTAGGTGAAGGGAGAAGATAGCTAAGTCTACGGAAGCTCCTGCGTGGGCGAGATTTCCTGCTAGAGGGGGGTAAACGGTTCAGCCAGTCCCGGCGCCCGCTTCAACTATAGAAGAGGCTAGTAGGAGTAAGAATGAGGGAGGCAAGAGTCAGAAGCTCATGTTGTTTATACGTGGGAATGCTATGTCTGGTGCACCAATTATTAGGGGAACTAATCAATTGCCAAAACCCCCAATCATAATTGGCATTACCATAAAGAAGATTATTACGAATGCATGGGCGGTGACGATTACGTTATAGATTTGATCATCCCCTAAAAGGGCACCGGGTTGGCCTAATTCAGCTCGAATGAGCAGGCTCAGAGCGGTGCCTACTATTCCTGCTCAGGCACCAAATAATAAATAAAGGGTGCCGATGTCTTTGTGATTTGTTGAGAAGAGTCAGCGGTTAATGAACATAGGTAAAATGGCCGAGTAGGCATTAGGCTGTAAATCTAAGCACAGGGGTTTGAGTCCCCTTTTTACCAGGCTCTGTGGTGTACACTACACGTTGAATTGCAAATTCAAAGAAGCAGCTTCAATCCTGCCGGGGCTTCTCCCGCCTTTTTTCCCTACGCGGCGGGAGAAGTAGATTGAAGCCAGTTGATTAGGGTATTTAGCTGTTAACTAAAATTTCGTGGGTTAGAAGCCCACCAGTCTAGAAGGGCTTAGCTTAATTAAAGTGATTGATTTGCATTCAGTTGATGTAAGATAGAGTCTTGCAGTCCTTATGGCAGGAATTAAATGTACGTTCATTTGCTTAGAGCTTTGAAGGCTCTTGGTCTATGTTAACCTAAATTCCTAGTTTAGTGTTGATAGCATTGGGGCTAGGGGGAGTGTTAGGGTGGATAAAACGATTATTGGGGATAGGTAGGTTACTCATTTTGTGCTTTCGAATTGTCACTTGATTTTTATGTTGTTGGTGGATGGGAATATTGTCAGGGAGGTGGTGTATGTTAGTCGTATGTAGAAGAACAGGTTAAGGAGGGCGGTGATGGCTATTAGGGTTGGGAGGATGATGCTGTCGTTTTTTGTTAGTTCTTGAATGATTATTCACTTTGGTAGGAACCCTGTTAGTGGAGGTAGGCCTCCTAGTGATAGTATAATTGCTAGAATGGATGCTGTTAGTAGGGGCATTTTGTTTCATAGGTGGGACAGGGATAGTGTGGTAGTTGATGAGTTGGTTATGAATAATATAAAGGTTGTGGCTGTTATTAGGATATATAGGATTAGGTTGAGAAGTGCCATGGTGGGGTTGTAGATTATGATAGCTGTTATTCAGCCTATGTGGGCGATTGAGGAGTACGCTAGGATTTTTCGTAATTGGGTTTGGTTCAGTCCCCCTCAGCCTCCGACTAGGATGGATAGGATGGACATAGTGAGTAGGATGTCTGGGTTAATTGAGTGTGAGATTTGGTAAAGAATTGAGAGGGGTGCCAGTTTTTGTCATGTGAGAAGGATAAGGCCTGATGATAGGGGAATGCCTTGTGTCACTTCGGGGACTCAGAAGTGGAAGGGTGATAGGCCTAATTTTATGGTGAGGGCTAGGGTTATGATGGCTGAAGCCGTTGGGCTTAGGATGTTTGTGACAGTCCATTGGCCGGAGTGGAGGAGGTTAATGATAATGGCTAGCATAAGTAGTATGGATGCGGTTGCTTGTGTGAGAAAATACTTGGTGGAGGCTTCTGTGGACCGAGGGTTGGATCGTTTTATTATTATGGGGATAATAGCTAGTATGTTTATTTCGAAACCAATTCAGACAAGCAGTCAGTGTGAACTTGTTATTACGATAAGGGTTCCTAGAATAATGGTAGATGAGATTATGGCAAAAATAAGGGGGTTTATTAGTACGGGAAGGATGTGAACCAACATTTTCGGGGTATGGGCCCGATAGCTTACTTAGCTGACCTTACTGTAGAATGTGGTGTAACTTGGTAGCACGGAGATTTTTGAAGTCTTAGGAGCAGGTTCAATTCCTGTAATTCTAGAAATAAGAGGGCTTGAACCTCTATAATTTACTCTATCAAAGTAACTCTTTTGTCAGACATATTTCTTATATTTGTGGGGGAATGCCGGCTGTGATTACAGGCATTGCCACATGTCATATGCACAGGGCTAGGGTTAGGGGAAGGAAGTTTTTTCATAGGAGGTGTATAAGTTGGTCGTATCGAAAGCGTGGGTATGATGCTCGTACTCATAGAAAGGAGACGGTAAGGAGTAGGGATTTGAGTACAAAGTTGGCGGTATATAGTTCTGGTATGAGTGGGTTGTGGAATGCTCCTAGGAAAAGGGTGGTTGTGAAGATATTTATTATAATGATATTGGCGTATTCTGCTAGGAAAAATAGGGCGAATGGGCCTCCAGCGTATTCTACATTAAATCCGGAGACGAGTTCGGATTCCCCTTCGGTTAGATCGAATGGAGCTCGGTTGGTTTCTGCTAGGGTAGAAATAAATCATATTATGGCTAGTGGTCATGATGGGAAAATAAGTCATGTGTGTTCTTGCGTGGTAATTAGGGTTGACAGTGAAAAGGACCCGCTTAGTAGCAGGACGGATAGTAGGATGATTGCGAGGGTTACTTCGTAGGAGATGGTCTGTGCTACTGCTCGTAGAGCCCCAATTAGGGCATATTTGGAGTTTGAGGCTCAGCCTGATCATAGGATGGAGTATACAGCTAGGCTTGATATGGCCAATATAAATAGGACTCCCAGGTTGAGGTTGATTAGTGGGTGTGGCATGGGTAGAGGGGTTCATATTGTTAAGGCTAGGGTGAGGGCTAGGACTGGTGCGATAATAAATATAGAGATTGATGATGTTAGGGGGCGTAATGGTTCTTTAGTGAATAGTTTGACGGCGTCGGCGATTGGTTGGAGAAGTCCATAGGGGCCTACGACATTTGGTCCTTTACGGAGTTGTATGTAGCCCAGTACTTTTCGTTCGATTAGGGTTAGGAATGCTACGGCTAGAAGGATGGGGACGATTAGTAATAGGAGGTTGATTATAAACATATTGTTAGAGAGAGGAGTTGAACCTCTGGCTATAAAAGTTTAAGTTTTATGCAATTACCGGGCTCTGCCACTCTAACAGGCCCTGTTTCTTGGGCAGGGTTGTTTGTAGCTACTAGATTAAGATTAAATCATCTATTAACTTAAAGGCGCTTCGGTGGAGTAGGCCTTGCTTCTCTTGTCCTTTCGTACTGGGAGGAGCCTAGAACAGATAGAAACCGACCTGGATTACTCCGGTCTGAACTCAGATCACGTAGGACTTTAATCGTTGAACAAACGAACCGTTAATAGCTGTTGCACCATTGGGATGTCCTGATCCAACATCGAGGTCGTAAACCCTAATTGTCGATATGAACTCTTAAATAGGATTGCGCTGTTATCCCTAGGGTAACTTGTTCCGTTGATCAAATTTTGGATCAATAAGTGATGTTATGTTTCGACTGGTTAGTCTGGACTTTAATCACTCGGAGGTTTTTTTGTGCTCCGAGGTCACCCCAACCTAAATTGCTGGCCCATATAAAGGGAAGTTGAACCCTGGGCGGGTGGTAATATGTCTTTATTGGGTCAGTTAATTAAAGCTCCATAGGGTCTTCTCGTCTTGTTTAAGCATTCCCGCCTCTTCACGGGAAGGTCAATTTCACTGATTGGAAGTAAGAGACAGTAAAACCCTCGTGTGGCCATTCATACAAGTCCCTATTTAGGGAACAAGTGATTATGCTACCTTTGCACGGTCAGGATACCGCGGCCGTTGAACGGATGTCACTGGGCAGGCAGTGCCTCTAATACTTAGAATGCTAGAGGTGATGTTTTTGGTAAACAGGCGGGGTTTGTGTTTGCCGAGTTCCTTTTACTTCTTTTAATCTTTCCTTACTGCACTCCTGTGTTGGACTAACAACTTGTTTTGGTGACACGGTCTTGGCTTTGGGTTGTGCGTGTGTTTGTTGTTAACTATCAGTGGGGTATCCGTTCTGATATAAACTTGTGCTAGGAGAACTAGTTCTTGTTACTCATATTAACAGTGTTGCTTCTATTTAATAATAGAATAGTCCAGTTGTGTACGTTAGGAGTTGGCTCGTTGTTTTGGGAATTAAGGTTGTGGGTTTGTTGAGCTTTAACGCTTTCTTAATTGGTGGCTGCTTTTAGGCCAACTATGGTGTTGATTGTGGCTTACTCTCTAACAAAGGTTGTACCCTGTGTCTAGTGGGCTGTACCCCTCTAGACTAGTTTTTAAACTTACATTGGAATTGCTGGTTTTTTCAGGTAAGGTTTAAATTTGAACTAATATTCTATTCTGGACAACCAGCTATCACCAGGCTCGGTAGGCTTTTCACCTCTAACTACAAATCTTCCCACTATTTTGCTACATAGACGGGTTTGCTCTGTGAAGCTGTTTGTAGGTAGCTCGTCTGGTTTCGGGGTAGTTAACTTAAGATCTCTTTGCTAACTTGTTCTAGTTAAATCATTATGCAAAAGGTAAAAGGGGTAAACTTTGCTGTCTTGTACTTTTAGTCATCTTTCATCATTCCCTTACGGTACTTTCTCTATAGCGCCAAGTGAGCTTTCTATCTCCTATACTTTCACGGAGGTAAATGTTTTGATTTAGTTAGTTGTATGTGTTGAGTTGGGTTGTGGTTGGGCTAGTACTTGTTCAAAGTGTTCATTATGTGTGAAGTCTCCTGGGTGTAAGCCAGGTGCTTTGGTTTAAGCTACACTTTGGTATATCCAAGCGCACTTTCCAGTACGCTTACCTTGTTACGACTTATCTCCTCTCATACTACGGGTACGTGTTAATAGGTTTGGGTACTACCTTTATATTTGAGGAGGGTGACGGGCGGTGTGTGCGTGCTTCATGGCCTAATTCAATCAAGCTCTTTGTTCTTGGTTTACTACTAAATCCACCTTCCGCCCCCTATTGCATGGGAGCTTCCGTATGTAATTTTAAGTGTTCTTTGAGAAGAAAATGTAGCCCATCTCTTCCCAGCTCATAGGCTACACCTTGACCTAACGTTTTTATGTCTTATGTTTGTGCTTACTACAGTTCCTTTTTAGGGTTTGCTGAGGATGGCGGTATATAAGCTGAGTTGGCAAGAGCTGGTGAGGTTTATCGGGGTTTATCGATTATAGGACAGGCTCCTCTAGAGGGGTATAAAGCACCGCCAAGTCCTTTGAGTTTTAAGCTGTTGCTAGTAGTACTCTGGCGAATAATGTTGTTGTGTTGATTGTTTAGGTTTAGGGCTAAGCATAGTGGGGTATCTAATCCCAGTTTGGGTCTTAGCTATCGTGTATTCAGAATTTGTAAAGTCACTTTCGTAGTTTATTTTTATTTTAGCTATGGCTTTTTACAGCTTAGTTAGAATTTAACCTTATTTTTTTTTATTATTCTTAAACACGCTTTACGCCGTGTTTCTGTTGATTTGGGTTAATCGTGTGACCGCGGTGGCTGGCACGAAATTTACCAACCCTGGGGAGTAGGTATAACTTAGTCGAACTTTCGTTCATGGCTTAATTTTTATCACTGCTGTTTCCCGTGGGGGCGTGGTTAAGCAAGGCGTCATGAGCTACTTTGTAGTGTGCTTGATGCCCGCTCCTTTTAATCAGGCATGATTTAGAGGGCATTCTCACTGGAGTGCGGATACTTGCATGTGTAGTTTTACCTAGAACCAACAGAAAGGCCAGGACCAAGCCTATGTGTTTATGGAGTACTAATACTCATCTAGGCATTTTCAGTGCCTTGCTTTAGTTGGTTAAGCTACATTAAC